AATATACTTATATACATAGAAAGGAATCTTGATCTGTAATCAAAGAGAAATAGTGAAAATGGCTCTTATGTTGTGACTTGCAATAAACCCTTCTATGGGGAGTAACGGAATAACAATTTATTCCTATATATCGAAAATCTAGGAACAAGAAGATTTAATCGGAAATATCGACAAATTCTTGCGGAGTCAAAAAAATGAAATAAAAAAAAGATCAACCGTTCCAATTTCATCTCTATCGAATTTGAATATCAGAATAGCGGATATAGTTATGATTCAATGGGTCAGGTCCACTTACTTTTTCTTTTGTTGATTTCTACCCTTTCCAATGGATTTGATTGGTAGAATGGAAAATTGGAATATGTGGTTTCGTCATTCAAGAGGTAACTTATCATTATTCATAATAATTTCAATTTATTGAACTTTACTGCTATACTTATAATAATACTCTATTAAATAATGTATTCTCCCCTATTCCAAGTATTAAAAATATCTCTATTCTTCCGACCGGAGTTTTATGAAAAAACCGAAGCCCCTTATCGGATTTGAACCGATGACTTACGCCTTACCATGGCGTTACTCTACCGCTGAGTTAAAAGGGCTTTTTTGATTGAATTCCTGAATGAGTTACTATGTGGACACAATATCTATATATACAATATATATGTATAATATTATATATATTATTATATATATTATGTATATATACATAAGTACATACAGTAGACTCATACGTGCTAGTGACTTATTATTGAATAATAAAATCGATTTACCCAGCAAGTCTAGGGTAAAATCTAATGAATTGTTTCAAGACCGAACCTAATTCCTTTTCTTTCGTTGAATGAATTGATTCCCATCAGAATAAAGTTCACTTACACGTACACCTACCAATTCGACATAAATTTCAAGGTATTTCATCAAATCCTGTGATGAAGAAATTCTACCTGCCTTGTCCCCTGAACTAAATTCAAACGATTTTCGATAGTTTCTTCATCACGCTTACTAAATTTATCGTTTGTTAATTTCCTTCTTTTATTGTGAGATATTCTTATCTCATCTTGACAATAAATGAATCAAGAATGAAAGCGAAAGAAGTGGAACTTAACCCCTTTTTGTTTCGGACCAGCGACTCCCCGAAAACCCTATACTTTGTTACTTTGTATTATTTAGACTTTTGAAATAAATATATAAAATAAAAATCTCGATATATAAAATATAAATATAGTATCAAAATCTATATTTATTTCAAAAGTCTAAATAATGCCCATTCTAATGAACGATTCATGAATATGAATGACGAATCAACAAGTTATCCGCAATTAGGAAAAGTGCAAAGATTCCTTGAATCTAAGCATAGCATTCCATTATATTGACAATTTCAAGGAACTGTTGATATTATCATAGTATCGCGATGGCGGTTAGACAAGTGTTAAGCACATCTCTCTTTCAAGGAGCCAATAGCACCACGCCTCTTCCGAGTCTCACGATGGCGGTTAGACAAGTCGCCCAGCCCCCATCGTCTAGCGGTTAAGGACATCTCTCTTTCAAGGAGGCAGCGGGGATTCGATTTCCCCTGGGGGTACTACGAAAGAGAGTCGATCGCGAATTCCTAATAGTCTTCCAGGTGATTCTTCCCAGGTCGATGCCCTAGCGGTTAAGGACATCTCTTTTTCAAGGAGGCAGCGGGAATTCGGGGGTACTGCGAAAGTAAGTTGATCAAGAATTAATAATAGTCTTCCAAGTGATTCTTCCGGGTCGATGCCCGAGCGGTTAATGGGGACGGACTGTAAATTCGTTGGCAATATGTCTACGCTGGTTCAAATCCAGCTCGGCCCACAAATTCCCCAATCTACCACGTGCAATCCCCGTGCCTTCCAAAAATACCCGATACGCAGATAAAGAATCCAAATTTCCGCTAGATCCCTTATTTCCCTGGGATTGTAGTTCAATTGGTCAGAGCACCGCCCTGTCAAGGCGGAAGCTGCGGGTTCGAGCCCCGTCAGTCCCGATGGATCCACTAAATACATCAATCAATTCGAAAGGGAGCCGGGGGCCTAATTTCATTCCTAAAACAAAAAAAAAAAAAGGTCTTTTTTCTTTTCTTTGTGGTAGGAGAAAAGCATATGTGGGCGAATTAATACAATTATCGGTAGCATTATAGTAAGCATTCCAAGAAATCCTGGACCCGCCTTTTCGATTGTTCCCTATCCACGGAATAGAATACTCTATCTTTTTTGGAGAGGGGCACACATACACAAATGGAATTCACAATAAAAAATGAATTTACCAAGATTCCCCTAAGAGAATTAGAAGACTTTTCTAGATTAAACAATTTCTCTTTATGGCCCCCGGTTTTGTATAACCTCAATTACTAATTTAAAAATTTTCAAAATGGATTGCATTCAAATTGCACACTGAGCTTTTGATATATTCCCAGCGCTAATAATCTCCGGAAGGAGGTAAAAGACGGATCAATCAAAGATACCAGTCCTCTTAGCAATGGAATAATAATTAGTTTCTTTCTTGTTTTGATTTGTAACTATGTGGGTAATGGAAGTGTAAGTGCAATTTGAGAATACTTCATCAGATTATTGTACGTAGAGTTAGGGTAGATTATAGAAAAAAAGAACGGAAACGGACGATAAATAAAGGAATTTTTGATTGGGTCCGGAATCCAAGCCGGGATTCGGTATGGATAAAAGAACTTCCTATGTTATACTATTCCATTTTCGACCAGAAATTGATTTGACAGCTCAGATATTGTTATTCATGATATTCATCCGATTCAAAACCAGCGAGATTGCGAGGGAATTCATTCATTGAATTTGAATTTACAGGTGAAAGATTTATCATCTCTATGGGACTAAATCCCGAGTTATTGCGAAGTAAAAAAAGATTAGATTATGGAAGTAAATATTCTTGCATTTATTGCTACTGCACTATTCATTCTAGTTCCTACCGCCTTTCTACTTATCATTTACGTAAAAACAATCAGTCAAAATAATTAATTAATTAATCATTAATTTGAAAGTTGAATTAAACTCGACTTCTGGGTTCTTATCCAAAATTGACGAAATAAAATGAAAAGGATTCCAATTTTCGCGTCTTAAATGAAACTTAAATGAAATAAGCGGACTATAATCCGCAGTATTCTAATAGATAGATCGTATGGTAAAAAGAAATAGATGAATCTTTCGACCATATGATCTATTGGTATTATTGTAGTGTAGAAAGTTGTACTCTAGAATAAAGGTAGAGGCTTAATCTTAATATAGATTAATATACAATATTATATATGTATGTGGATATCAATTCCATATATGGAATTGACATAGCACCCAATTCTATTTTTTTTTTTGCTACACCCATTTGTATGTATTTGTTTTGATCAATCTGAAATAATCGTTTTACTCTTATTCTTATGTCTTAGGGTTCTAATTACTAGTTACTTTACTAGATTTTTTCTGATGTTCAATACGAATCTCGGTATCTATCAAAAGAAATAAATCAATGAAGGAAAAACGATAGGAGTTTCTCTTAATAAAATTAATTATTAGCAAACATTCCGAAGAAGTAATTGATTGAACCATCAACAGGAGTTTCATGGGCACTTCTCGGAGTTCGAAAGGGAAGAGTAAACCTTAACGCCTGGAACCATGATATGAAATGTGAGCCGATAAAGCATAAATCGAATTTCTAAAATTAGAAAGCAGTCGGTAAATGTGCGATATGCCACTTGCCTGAGGGAAGATCTTCCTAGCTATACTATCTCGTTAGACAACCGCTATCTTTATACCCTTTCTCATAGAAAGTGTGCGTATACACTTAACAAAACGACTTCTTCTTTGAACAGTAAACAGGGAAACAAATAAAATAATAATAATAAAAAGGCTGGGTCTTCCTTAGTATCCATCTAGAAGCCTAGTAAGAGCTCGTCGATTGAAATCAAAAATTTAGGAAAAATTGGATTGGACTAAATTTCTTATCATTTAGATCCCTTTCGAAATACAAAGATAGGAATCAACGAAATATCTCTTTAATTGAAGAGTATGATTCATATAATATATAATACATTACTTTATGCGAATCCAATGGAATTCGAAATGAAGATCTTTTGATTTTCATTTGAAATAGTTCAAAATGCGTTGCAGAACGATCTAGAAAACAATTGATACAGTTTGGTTTTGATTCCTTAGTAATACCCCTAGAGTCCACTTCTTCCCCACACTACTAGTGAAAGGGAAAATGTAAAGACTACCATTAAAGCAGCCCAAGCGAGACTTACTATATCCATGTGAATTATGTCCCCTTATTTCTATAACTATGAAGGAATTATTCCATCATTCCTCACTAATAATAGTATAGTGGAATCGGGGGCGCAGAGTCAAAAGGGGATTCTGGTCGAACGCTATTGATAAACCAATTCACTAAATCCACTCATTAAAAAAAAATTCCTATATGATGATTTCCAATCAGGAAAGATGAAACATCAGCAAAATACGTAGTAACATCTCGAGGAAATGCTCCTAATGTAAGGTGTAGGAATAATAAGGCCTATTTTTTTGTTGATCCTCATAAGTAAATAAGTAAAAAGTGGATAATCCTTATCCAAAATCCCATTTGATCTAATTCGTACCCTTTCCACTTTTCTCTGTGAAAGAGTAGGGAGACGGTAGAAGTATATTCTTGATTAGGGGTTGCCGAAAAGAAATAGTTTCTCTTTTTCTTTTGCCCTTTACTTTACTGGAATTGAAATTTTAATTCAAAGTGAATTATCCATCCAATCGAATATTGATTGGATACCCGAGGGCTGCGAAAGTCCGTCGTATGTCGTATATAAAGTATCTTCTGTCCCCCACCACTATTGTAATCGAATTCTATTTCCTATCCAGGCTCTCCAATCTAATTCAAGGTCTAGCCATTCGTCACTAGATTAGTAGTACAACGATTAGTGATTAGTAGTAGAAGGGAATCTCGAAGTCTTGATAATCCGCCTACCATTA